AATCCAGCCGTTTTCTTGCTTGGTGCGCTAGTGCGCCTGACTTATAAGTAGGCGTTTTCTTCGCTGGGTTAGATTCCCGATCCACTCATCTTCAAACAGGGGTTCATCCAGAAATATGCACCGCACTCCAGACCAAACAATACCCGCCAGAGGTTGAGCTCGACTCGAGAGATGGAGACATAAAGGTGCGATAAAGTCCTCGGTAGGTGAGTCTCTCGATATTGAGTCGACCCCGCTCCGAGCAAGCATCGAAGGAATTAATCCAATGGGTAGGAATCAAGGAATTGAACCCAGATAAAGCCTGTTACCTGTTGCCGATCCGATTACCGATTCATAGGATTAACCAGAAGAGAAGGAAGTTAGGACCGGCTGAAAGAAGGACAGCGGGGAAAGTTCTCTAACCTGGGAAAAACCTTAGAATCCGTCTTTTTTGGACGGAAAGGGCGAGTAGAACGGGCGAGAAAACTAAACCTTCCTTCTTCGGCCTAAACCGAGATGGTGCAATACGAATGACTACTTGTGAAGTACCATGGAATTGGGGGGCATGGCACCAACACTCAAACAAACTATTCAAGACCGGATCAGCAAAGGAAACATACATGTTGAGAACGATGAGGCATCTACGAGCGAACAAACAAGCCGCTGGAATGGGAAAGAAGGCCGGCAAGAAAAGGCTTTTGTCATAACAGAAAGAAAAGAAGGGGAGGCCGAAGGGCCCGTCAACGGGCAATAAAAAGAAAGCTTGCCCAAACACCAAAGCAGCCCCCATAAATGGGTTCCAAAAGAGCACGAAGAATCTGTTGTAACAGTTAACATGGTGGGTAAGGCGGAAAAAGAAGGGCAAAATGGTCCCCGAAATAGATTCCGACATCCCTCTTGCTCAGTTGTTTGAAACTGAATCTCGGCGAACGCGAGCGAGGGCTTTAGGGCTTAACTAAGTATTAGTTGAGGGCGAGGTTGGAAAAACAAGGCCAAGGATTTTAAGTGTCACGAGCAACATCGGTTGTCATATATGACAATCCCGGAGGCCAAACAGAACCCGGTGATGACCCGTCTTCCGATGAGTCCGAAGACTTGGCACGTACCGTCTCATCAGAAGTGTAAAGAACAGAACACGTCTTTGTAACCAACGAGGACGAAATACCCCCTAAAGAAGCCACAGCCAAACTCAACAAAAGTACCGAAGAAAGGCTAGATAAGATGATGGAGATTAGAGAAGCTATGCGAGCTCTTATTTGTTCAAAAGACAAGGCAGAACAAGGAGATCCCCAAGGTCAGAAAAAATTGGCGAAACCAGTAATCCACAGAAGAACATGACCGAGGGGCAGTCCTCGCGACACGAGGGGATACGCCAATCTGAAGATGATCAAGTAGCTTTACTAATAGGGCGGAGGGATCTTCGACAGACTCTCTCTCAATTGAATGAAGAAAGTTAAATGAAGCAAAAAGGGATTGTCGCGCCATACCCCTTTACATGGAAAGGCCTTTCCCCCCAAGTTCAAACAACCCAACCTGAAGTCTTTTGACGGGAGAGGGGCCCCTAGGCAGCATATTTGTAATTTTAAGGCATTTACTGGGGGCATTGCCGGAAACGACGCTTTGATGATACGTCTTTTCGTAAGCACCCTCTGCGAGACTGCATTCGATTGGTATGCCAGGTTGCCCGCTGGAACCATAAACTCGTGGGCGGATGAGGACGAAAAATCCACCACAGGCCAGCTGTGTGCCACTAAGCAAGCGCACAATGATTCAGTCGATTCCTTTATGAAAGGATGGAGAGCGTTGGCAGTAAAATGCCCAGAGCCACACTCCCACGAGAGTCTGACTGACATGTGTCGAATGAATTTTAACTTTAAGCCACGCCTGAAGCTGGTGTGGGCTTGAAGCTTAAAACACTGGGGGAGCTCTTAGCCATTGCCACGGAAACAGAGGCTGCCCTCAAAGATCATGAAAAAGAGAAGGGTGGTCGTAGATCAGAAGAGGCGAGTCTTCTAAAACAAAAAAAAAAGAATCAATGGCGATACAAATCGCTGGACAGGAAAAAGCCCAACGCCCCTGCGCAAAAGAACGAAAACGGGGATGAAAAGAAGCAGGCAAAGAAAATCTCTCTCAAAGAACGACTCTCTAAAGTTGGGGATTTCGATGAAAGCAAGGTAGACGCCATCTTTTGACATGTTGATCGCTAACGGTCAGCTGACTCTACTCTACCTCCGTGTAAGCGACCCGCCGAGATCGATAAAGTTGATGATTCCAACTACTGCCGGTTCCACAGGTTGTGGGACATACACTAAGACAGTGTTTTGTCTTTAAAGAGCTGGCGCAAGAAGGTTTGGAGCACTGCAACCAGTCTCTATACCCGTCGAAGAGATGGATCCTCTGGACACCGAAGTTCGGGTCATCCCTGATTACTCAGAAGAGATACCGCGGGGGTTGGTAGCCGTCAATAGCCCAGATGGAGATATAATGTGGGGAGACCCCGATCTCAATGAGGATGACGATTGGGAAGTGGTTACCCCAAAGAATTAAGGTAAGGGTTCCGGTCACCCTTGCGGACCACCTGAAATCCAAGAGAGCAACAAAACCACTTCTCAGATGAAGACCAAGAGGTTTCATCATGCAACATGATAACGGTGGGCCCCGCTTTGGCAAAGAAAGAAGAAAGGCTAACTTCCCTTCTTCCTCTCCCTCTCCCTCTCCTATGGTCGAGTGAGTCCCTACCTATGGTCGAGCAAGTAAACTACCTGTTCTAGAGCCGAGAGAAGAATGCACACTGCCTACCCTCAGTGGTAAACCTTACCAAGACTAGTTGCCTCAACGAATTGATATGCTTTTGCTTTTTGTGACACCGGCGAATGCTGAATACCTAGGAATACAATGAAATCAGAACAAAGTAGACCAAGCAAGCTTACAGAATTCGGGGAATTAGAACTCAGAATAAGCTCTTTTGACCAAAATAGAGTTGCTTGAAGATTGCGAGATTGGCGATAGCAATGCTTATTAAAGATAAGGGGAAAGCTTCTCTCGAATGTATGAAGAGACACCCGAAGGCATCTTTTCAGAAGCATTTCCTACCCCCCCTGTTTGTTGAAAACTCTTATGTGTTCAGTGGGTTGTCGCCCATAATCTAGTTTTAGCCCGAAAATTATCATCTTATTCTTAGCGCAATCGTCGCCCCTTAAGGGTATGAAAGAAAATTTTAACAAAGAGAGTTCATTTTCTTACAGTGTTTCCTCTGCAACATCCAGTGTAATAATTAAAGATTATAAACTTATTTCACCAAATATGGGTTCCTTCACAGTAATAGGAGAATGTTCTTCTTGTTCTAAAAGACAAACCACAGGAAACAGTCTTCAGTCGGTGTATGTCGAATATCTTTCCTTCCTTTCCCTTCGTCTATTCTCGTCTCGAGAGGTCTTGACGATACCCTTCTGGAGAACTGCCTAGGCCCAGTCACAGGATCATATGAGAACGTCGTGCGGATGCTCAGGTGCCGTAGGCTGGCTGGTAAAAGAACCGGGAAGTAGAATGACCGACTCCGCCGTCACTGACTTTTCTTTCTCTCTCTTAGGCCGTGTGACAGTCTGTCTTCCTTGTTAAGCAGTCCCGAAGGCGGCCTCTTTGTGGGGCGAATAGGCTTAGTCGTCTTGTTGCTAGCTTGATGGCTGTGACGAAAGAGCAGGTGCTATTTAGCCCTCCGATTCATCAAACCGCAACACTTGATGTTGCACCTCTTGCTGCTTGCACCGTTCACTACGTTCACTCACTCCTTCAGGAACATAAGAGATCAAATTCGTTCATCAGTTGGTCTGTTGTTATCCCCAAGAGCTATGTACTACGCCTAGCCTTCGGGGGGAAGGAAAGGGGGTATTTTAGACTGTAGCCTACTGTTTAAGGCGAGTTCGGCGAAGGATACTATACTAGCCAGACCGAACGGAGGGTTATATAACTCAAGCCTACTGCGGGCACGGGACGGAAGGATTATAGAATACTCCAATTACTGGCGGGACTTGCGAGGGGCGTGCCTGTCGATCCGGATGGCTGGCTGGTCAGGCCGAGCCGACGGTGCAACTCGATGATTTGTGGTCTTGGGACTGGAGTTCCTTCGCAGGGCGAGGGCAGTGCCCCCACCCCGCCTGAATTCCTTTTGCATTATGGATGACAAGGCGCCTTGTATGTGCCGGTTGTGAAGGCAAAGTAGGAGCTAGTATAATGGTTTCCACCATGCTGCTAAAGAAAGGCTTGCGCAAGGGCTAGGAAACGTATCTGTCTGCCTTGGTGGTACAGGAGGGTCCGAGCCATAAATAAGGTCTAAGGGGAAGAAGGGTGAGGTTAATAAATGTTCCAGCTACCTTTGTTTGCATATGGATTCGCATGGATTGCGCGGAACTAGAGAAAGATGCTGCCTCTAGAGATGAGATTCCAAAGATTCGATCCGAAGCTCTCTCTATTGACTCCTCCTTCCCGGGCATAGAAGATCAGATCAACGAGTTCTGGTGTAAGCCCTTCCTTCTTCCCTAATCCAAGTAATGGCAATACAAGGCAGAGTACCGCCTAGCTTCGGATGCTAGTTCAGAACTTTTGATAGAAGGTTTCCCGGTTGCATTGGTTAGTAGATCCCCATTAGTAGGAGGTGTTGATTCATCCTGCCTTTCTCCAGTTGCTGGCTGGTTTGGGTCTAGGCAGAGAAAGACAGATTTACAGTTCTGTGCCCAAGGAGAGAGATTAACTACGGAGACTAAGCTGCCTCCTCACCACGAGGATTTGATCCATCTTTCATACTGACACCCGGATATACTATATTTACTAAACTACTTGAGCCCGCACCGATGTTCGTTCATCACAGCGATCCGGGATCAGAAAAGGTTTGAAAGACAGAATGCTTCCTTTGCTCGTCATTGATCGAATGAACTGCTATTCCTGAACGTGGATGCATGGGTTAGCCATGTTCCATTGTCGCCTGAAAGGCCTAAAAAAAGAGCTAGAACAGGAGTTTAGTGGTCCTGTGATAGGTAGGGTTGGTTGGGCGGAGCTCCCGGACGCCGACCCGCCCCGCACGCTGCCAATCGGGGAGTGGATGAAAGATGAGTTAAACTGATGTTAAGAGAAGAAAAACCATTTTTTAAATCTTTTTGGTATGTATCGCGCGAAGCGCGGGCGAGGAATCCTCCTTATTTTTCGGATATGTTGGACCCTTGCTCTCAGAAGAATGACAGGACTAGAGTAAAGAACGTGAGTAAAGTGCATAGAATTCAGTGCGGTGACGTGAAGAAAGGGAAGGGGCTATCCCTATCGGCCAATGATAATCAAAGGCACTCAGCTAGAGTGGCAAGCCAACCAACAGAGAACACATAACTGAAGAGTAAGAGTGTCGTGGTCAACAACTCCTTACCTAGCCTGTACTAAACTTAATTTTTGTCGAAGTCAAAGTGCTGCCAGCAAGCTCTATGCTTAGCTTCAGGTAGATAGAGCCGTTCCCCGGCGTGCATCGGGTCACTTCTCCTAAAGTGTCCTCCCCCCCCTCACGTTCCCAAAACGATCGAGTACCTCCATTCTCGGAGAGGTAAGAAAGTCTCGGAGGCGAGTGGGTAGGTGTTCAGTGAAGACGAGGTGACGGACTAAGTGGGACTCTTGATCAATAGACCGCTCATGGCTCAGATCCTTATTTATAAATTAAGGATAAGATACTTACAGTAAAGTAATTAATTTAATAAAATGTGGGTGAGCATAAGCCATTGGGTCAGTCGGTCACTACGGCTTATGCTCACCCGAAATATCGTAGAAGAAGAAGTATTTATGTTGTTTTTCAAAACAACTTCCGGCAACACCCTCTGTCGCCGTTACAGAAAGGCTCCCTTCCCTTTTTGCAAAGAGAGATCGAAGACGCAGGCATCAACGAATGCAAACAGGTAGAACGCCCACGGCTTCGAGATAAGGAGTTAAAAAAAAAAATTCCGTTCCGTCAGGTGCGCGTGCTAGACACTTTAAGATAATATGTTAGTCTTGTGTGCGATAGGATGTCCTGTGCCCGAGACGCACAAGGTATACTGGTTTCTGAAAGGCCTAGGCCCAAACTAACAGACTTTCGTCATCACCATCATGGCAAAACATCTGATACCCTCTCTCAAGGAGATTATTCCCCAATTTCCGAGTAACACTTCTTCAGTCCTACTCTCCTCGTTCTCTTGAGATAGCATGCCAAGTGAAGAGGATCCTCAGGCAAGCATAATGGATGAGTCGCAGCCCTCAACAGGTTCATATCCAGGCCATCAGACAAGTGTCGACCTCTTTTTCAGCTCCTGAAGAAGAATACCACATTCGAGTGGACGTCTGACTGCGAAGAAGCCTTTCAACCCCTCAAAAAAGACCTCGGCAAGACCGACCTGCCCGGAAGAGTAGCAAAGTGGGCAGTTCAGCTAGGCGAGTTCGACATTCGATACGAACCACGAACAGCAGAAAAAGGTCAAGCACTAGCCAGCTTCCTGGCAGATTTCCCTGTAGAATCAGACATTGGGGGCGACTATTCCATAGATGACGAGCCGACCTCTATGGCCAACGTAGAGAAAAGAACTCCAGACAAGCTCACCTCAGAGGTGAGAACCAAACAAATTGAAGATTATCCCAGACCTGGCTACTGGGGGCGGCCTCCAAGACCTGTTTGCTCAGAGTTCGGGGTGGAGATTGTTCGTTGATGGCTCGTCGAATGAAAGCGGATCTGGTATCGGTATTGTTCTGGTAACACCAGAAAACGCTAAGATCGAGAAAGCCGTAAAGCTGGGCTTGGAGGCCTAAAACAACGAGGCCGAGTACAAAGAAAGCGGTCATCTCCGGATTATTACATTTATTCCGTGTAGTCAGGCTTTGGATCTATCTAGATCCGGCATCCTAGTATAGTATACAGCAATTTGTCAACCAGCTATCAGGAACCTTCCGGGCGAAGCATGAACGAATGGCTACCTGAGCTGGACTCGGCAGTAGAAGAACTCGCTCCAATGCAGCATTCGAGGGAAGGGGGCACCCTTTAAGAAAGAGCTTCCGAGAATTCATTACTCGTTGCAGCTACAGCCGTAGCCTATTCGTTAACTGGATCTCCTACCTCCACTTTTAGGGAAGGTTGTATTGAGGGCACCACACTTAAGAAAAGAGCATATGACTTCCTTAGCGTTTCACACTAAGCTCTTCGATCCTTAGCGCAAGCAAGCACTAAGCAAGTAAACTACCTTTGAGGAGAAGCCTCTTTTGTTTTTAGACTACCCATTCAGCCTTAACGCACCAATGGCTAAGAAGGGTACGTACCATAAGGTCTACTTCTTTTTGGGAAAGAAGGACTAAAAGCCAACCCTTATGCTACACATAAGCCTTATCCACGCCAACCCTGATGCAAGCCGTCTCTACTACCTTTACTTAGATAAGTCAAGCCCTTTCCGCTACCGATAGCAGCTCCCGCTGACCTTCACTTACTAGAAGTTCCGAGCCCTTAACTAATACTTAGTTAAGCCCTAAAGCCCTCCTTCTTATAAGAAGAAGCCCGTAACACCCTCTTTCAGTACTCCCACCGGGATAGGAGGAGATGATGTTTAAGCTATCCCACCGTCCGAGTAAACTATCTCTTATAATCAGCCTGGAACTAGAGCATCCGCCTTCTGCTACTGCTATCACATCTTCCTTCTAGTTCTGATCGTAGACAACCCTGGAAAAAACCTTATCTTCTAATCAGCCTTCTAGTTGACAACCCCGGAACTCTCACTGAAGCCTTCAACCCCGGTATTTCTGGTCAGTCTTAACGGGAAGATTGAAGTTCTCTATTAGCTAGGCTGGGGGAGGACCCCCAAACCCCCCCTGATGGTACCCTCGAGTCTCACTACTGATATTACCTTCTTGCTTATCCTCTCCTCTTCTTCTGCTAGACATCATTGAGCACTCCCGGATGTAACACATATGCCTTCTCGTAGAGCACTCCCAGAAGCTACCCTGAAGCCCGATCGTTCTGATCTACGACCAACCCTTCTCCGCAAATAAGACTTTTGAGTACCGGGGCGGGGAAAGACATTGCTTACTCAGCGAGAAACAAATGTCAACAGGGTGCGAAACCTTGGAATAATAAAGTGAGTAGTGGGGCTGTGGTTGGTTCGATTCTCATTGATGGCACCGCAGGGGAGGTGTTAATTTCATACGTATGCTGCATGCAATTCGATTCATTTTCCAATCCATTAACAGAGAAAAAAATAGAAAGTGGTCCTTCGACATTTTCTTACGTATGCAGTCATCGAGTACTGTAAGCCATTGACAGAAAATATTTTGGATCTCAGTCCACCCGTGGCACGTGAATGCCAAAGTAGATTAGTTGGTTTCCGGCTGGCTTACGTCCTAGCCGTAGGGCTTCGACTCCCCCATGATATGAGACAGCCTCTTCTTCGTAATCAAGCCGGGGCAAAGGTGGGCTACACGATCCGGCTTCAGGGTAGCATCAGGGTAACGAAGTAGCTCGACTGAAAGGAGAGGGAGGGGCGCAGAGAGGTTCTTAGAGGAGGCGATCTTTAGGCATGCACCGGTTCCGAAATTGCGTCCGGTGCCTTTCCCCCCTTTTTTCATCGAGAGGGGGCTTGAGGGACTCTGCAAATAAAGGTCAGGCAACCGCTTAGGTTGTGTTGTGTTGGCTTCAATCCAATAAGCGAGGCCTCGCTATGAGAACTGATGAGCGTTTAACCGGATTTTTTTTTTACAAGTGCTGCCTGCCGGACTAGGATGGAAGGGAGAAAAACCTAGAAGCTTTCTTGGATTAAGAAGGCACGGATGAAAGATCAGAGGCTAAGGCCAGGCGAGTAGCAGACGGAGATGAGTTTAGTCACACTGATGGGAGAGCGAAAGTGGTAGTCCTCTCTCACTTAATCAATGCCCGGGGGCCAAGCGCTTACTGGCTGGCGGACAAGCAGTAATAAAAACCTCCACAGCCTTAGCTTAGTTTCGGGTTCGATTTCTTATGCAGTTAGGAGTGGGGCGTGCTAGCGGGAAGTCCGGTTATGAACATATATCAATCCCTCAAAAAACCTTTCTTCCATCGTGTGGTTGTCTGAGCCAAGGGGATCTGGTGTCGGTGGAAAGGAATCCTCTCATCTAGAGACCGGGGCGAGGGATCATGGACCTAAATAGTTGGACGAATGCTGACTCGCTGTCTAGCTCACAGAGAGGGCTTTCTTTAAACGAGGGGAAGGCTTTTTAGGTATAGGGAGGGGTGGTTTCCGAACGAGAGCCTTTATCTTTTTCCGGGGGTGCGGGTCCTGGTCATCGCTGCCCCCTGATGCCAATAGCTGTCTCGGGGAGTTGAGTTGGGGGCTTTCTCTTCTGGTTGCTTCTGGGTCTGGTCTAAGGTTGGTTCTAAGGCTGGTTTGGAACCCTTCCCTTGAACAGGAGCTTCAGCTTAAGTAGCCGCTGGTGTCGAAGCTGAAACTGCAGGATCTGTTGTAGACGCAGGAGCTTGTCTCGTCCGCTACTATCCCTCTGATGATCGATGTTGGGTATTTTACAATTTGCTTTATTACATTATCATTATATAGGCTCGCCCCAGTTCGCTATTCTTGTGATTCCGAATGCTAGCTGGTGGGCTTTCAAAGGTATGGGACGATCAGGATGGCTTGGTCCAGCTCCCTTTAATCTTTAGATCAATCATATGCCCTCCCCAACCTTTTCTATCTAGTAGGGCGATGTCTGACCCGGTCCTGTTCGTGTTAGAGTGCTCTTATCCTATCAAGCTTGGTTTCAATGGCTTCCGTGGATCGCTCTTTCTATCGTTATCAATGGAATGCCCCTATTAGTAAAGCTTATGGGTTGCTATTGCGCTTCCCGTTCCCTTGTGTCATGATGGTTTACGGGCGAGTGACTCTTCCTTCACGAGCTCTGACACCAAGCATTCAATTCAATAAAGAAGTTCATAGAATGAAGGGGATTCTTTATCTTGTTTTACTCGTTCTTATGTTGTGTTGACTTTCGAAGGGGAGACAGAGAC